TATATAAATTAAGCGAAATTAAAGAAGAAAAAGATTCCATGATAAGCAATCAGATAATTCACGAATCATTTAATCAAATTGCATCTCCGAGTTCGTCAAATTATTCATTGACGGAAAAAAAAACGAAGGATCTCGCTGATAGAACAAGTAAAATTCGAAATAAAATAAAAAGAATCTCAAAAGAGAAAAAAAAAGTAACTCCAAGAATAAATAATCTTAGTCCTAACAAAACAAATTCTAATGCTAAAAGATTCGAAAAATGGCAAATATTAAAAAGAAGAAATGCTCGATTAATCTATAAATTCCCCCCTTTTTTTAAAATTTTCATTGAAAAAATCTACACAGATCTATTTTTATCTATCATTAATATTCCCAGAATAAATACAAAACTTTTTCTTAAAGTAACAAAAAAAATTATTGATAAATCGATTTACAATAATGAAAGAAAACAAGAAAGAATTAATAAAAAAAAGAAAACTCCAATTACATTTATTTCGACTATAAAAAAGCCATTTGATAATATTAGTAATATTAAAGAAAATTCACGTATTTTTTATGACTTATCCTACGTGTCACAAGCATATGTATTTTACAAATTATCACAAATTCAAATTAGGAACTCGGTAAGATCTGTTGTTCAATATCAAAGAATCCCCCCTTTTCTTAAGTCTAAAATAAAGGATTCTTTTGAAAGACAAGGAATGATTCATTCGAAATTAGCAAATAAAAAACTTCCAAGCTATGAAACGAATCAATGGAAAAACTGGTTAAAAGGACATTATCAATACCATTTATCTCAGATCGGATGGTCTAGATTAATACCAGAAAAATGGCGAAATAGAGTTCGCCAGCGTTGTATAGTTAAAAAGGAAAATTTAAGCAAACGGCATTCATATGAAAAAGACCAATTGGTTGGTTCCAAAAAAAAATCGGAAGTATATTTATTATCCAATGAAAAAAGTAATTTTCGAAAATATTATAGATATAATCTTTTATCATATAAATTTATTAATTATGATAATAAAACGGAATGTTTTTTTTATAGATTTCCCTTTCAAGAAAATAAGAACCAAGAAATTTATTATACTTATAACAGGCCTAAAAAGGCCTTTTTTGATATACTGAGGAACATCCCTATTCAAAATGATCTAGGACAGGTTGATATTCCATATATGGAAAAATCGGCCGATAGAAAAAACTTTGATTGGAAATTTTTCAATTTTTATCTTAGCCAAAAAGCCGATATTGAGACCTGGATCATTATTGATACCAATAGGAATCAAAATACTCAAATTCCTACTAACAATTCTCAAATAATTTCTAAAAAAAATATTTTTTATCTTATGATTCCAGAAACCAATTCACCAAACCCCCACAAAGGATTTTTTGATTGGATGGGAATGAATGAAAAAATACTAAAGCGCCCCATATCGAATCTGGAATTTTGGCTCTTCCCAGAATTTGTGTTACTTTATAAGGCATATAAAACAAAACCTTGGTTTATACCAAGCAAATTACTTCTTTTAAATTTAAATAGTAGTGAAAATAAAAAGATTAATGAAAAGAAAAAGATTAATTTGTTGATAGCCTCGAATAAAAAGCATCGAAATCAAGAAGAAAAAGAACCCATAAGTCAAGGAGATCGTGGATCCGTTCTCTCACAACAAAAAGATATTGAAGATAATTATGCAAGCTTGGACATAAAAAAGGGGAAAAAGAGAAAACAATACAAAAGCAATACAGAAGCAGAACTAGATTTCTTCCTGAAACGTTATTTGGTTTTTCAATTGAAATGGTGCACAACTTTAAATCAAAGAATGATCAATAATATCAAGGCATATTGTCTTCTGCTTAGACTGATAGATCCAAAAAAAATGACTATAACCTCCATTCAAAAGAGAGAAATAAATTTGGATAGAATGCCGATTCAAAGTAATTTAACTCTTTCAGAATTAATGAAGAGGGGGGTATTGATTGTAGAACCACTTCGTTTGTCTGGAAAAAAAGATGGACAATTTATTATGTACCAAACCGTAGGTATTTCGTTGCTTCATAAGAGTAAGCATCAAATTAATCAAAAATATCAAGAGCAAAGATATGTTTCTAGGACAAATTTGGATGAAACAATTTCACCACATCAAAGAATAAATGAAAATAGAGACAAAAATCATTTTGATTTACTTGTTCCAGAAAATATTTTATCGTTTAAACGTCGTAGAAAAGCGAGAATTCTAATTTGTTTCAATTCAAAGAATGAAAATTATACATATAGAAATCCAGTATTTTGGAATAGAAAGAACATAAAAAACAGCAGCCGAGTTTCACATGACAATAATTATCTTGATAGAGAGAAAAATCAATTAATGAAATTAAAGTTCTTTCTTTGGCCTAATTATCGATTAGAAGATTTAGCTTGTATGAATCGTTATTGGTTTGATACCAATAATGGCAGTCGTTTCAGTATGTTAAGAATACATCTGTATCCGCGATTGAAATTCTGTGAATAATACAATTTTTCTATATATACCCTAAACCCTATTTCTATATACCCTATATATAATCTATATTAATCTATATATAATATAGGGTATATGAAAGTAAACAAATATACAGATCACGTACTTTTCTTGTCTCACATCTCATTCTAGTATTCAATATGAAATGAATTATGAATAATATCTCAATTAGTTTTCCAAATGAATCAATAGAAACTTCTTAATTTTAGGTCTAAATTCTTCGATGCAAAAATGTACCAATCTTTTTCTATTCCTATCTAAATCCAATTTCCAATTCGATTGATTGGTTTGAATTCAGAAAGGAGTTATTTGGATTAAATTATTGTATATACCACATCAAAATTAATGGCATTATTATTACTTATACTTATTACTGATCGGTAAAATCCATATCTGTACAAGGGGAAAGGAGAGTTTTTTATGGTAAAAAATTCAGTAATTTCTATTATTTCTCAAAAAGAAAATAAAGAAAATAGAGGGTCTGTTGAATTTCAAGTATTCAGTTTCACCACTAAGATAAGGAGACTTACTTCACATTTGGAATTGCACAAAAAAGACTTTTCATCTCAGAAAGGTTTGCGAAAAATTTTGGGAAAACGTCAACGACTACTAGCCTATTTGTCAAAAAGAAATAGAGGACGCTATAAAGAATTAATTGATGAGTTGGATATTCGAGAAATAAAAACTCGTTAATTTGAAGCATGATATCATTTGACGAGCTTAGTCTTGATGAGCTTAGTCGTTTAAATTTTGATGAATTTCTTTTTACTTTCAGCAATGCATGGAAGACTGACTCGGGAAAAACTTATGATTACACCAACTACAAGAAACGACCTCATGATAGTCAATATGGGCCCTCACCACCCATCAATGCACGGTGTTCTTCGACTAATCGTTACTCTCGACGGTGAAGATGTTATTGACTGTGAACCTATATTGGGTTATTTACATAGAGGAATGGAAAAAATTGCGGAAAATCGAACAATTATACAATATTTGCCTTATGTAACACGTTGGGATTATTTAGCTACTATGTTTACAGAAGCAATAACCGTAAACGGACCTGAACAGCTAGGCAATATTCAAGTACCTAAAAGGGCTAGCTATATTAGAGCTATTATGCTGGAGTTAAGTCGTATCGCTTCCCATTTGTTATGGCTTGGCCCTTTTATGGCAGATATTGGGGCACAGACCCCCTTTTTCTATATTTTGCGAGAACGAGAATTGATATATGACTTATTCGAAGCTGCTACCGGTATGCGCATGATGCATAATTATTTTCGTATCGGAGGAGTCACTGCTGATCTACCTCATGGCTGGATAGATAAATGTTTAGATTTTTGCGATTATTTTTTAACTGGGGTTGCTGAATATCAAAAGCTTATTACACGAAATCCTATTTTTTTAGAACGAGTTGAAGGCGTAGGTATTATTGGCGGAGAAGAAGCATTAAATTGGGGTTTATCGGGGCCAATGCTACGAGCTTCCGGAATACAATGGGATCTTCGTAAAGTTGATCGTTATGAGTGTTATGACGAATTTAATTGGGAGATTCAATGGCAAAAAGAAGGAGATTCATTAGCTCGTTATTTAGTACGAATCGGCGAAATGACAGAATCCATAAAAATTATCCAACAGGCCCTGGAAGGAATTCCAGGGGGGCCCTATGAGAATTTAGAAAGCCGGCGCTTTGATAGAATAAAAGACCCTGAATGGAATGATTTTGAATATCGATTTATTAGTAAAAAACCTTCTCCAACTTTTGAATTATCCAAGCAAGAACTTTATGTAAGAGTCGAAGCACCAAAAGGAGAATTGGGAATTTTTCTGATCGGAGATCAGAGTGTTTTTCCTTGGAGATGGAAAATCCGACCGCCGGGGTTTATCAACTTGCAAATTCTTCCGCAGTTAGTTAAAAGAATGAAATTGGCTGATATTATGACGATACTAGGTAGTATAGATATCATTATGGGAGAAGTTGATCGTTGAAATGATAATTGATATAACAGAAATAGAAGCTATTCATTCTTTTTTCAGATTGGAATCCTTAAAAGAAGTTTATGGGCTCGTATGGATGCTTGTCCCTATTTTCATTCTTGTATTAGGAATCACACTGGGTGTACTAGTAATTGTTTGGTTAGAAAGAGAAATATCTGCAGAGATACAGCAACGTATTGGACCCGAATATGCAGGTCCTTTGGGAATGCTTCAAGCTTTAGCAGATGGTACAAAACTACTTTTCAAAGAAAATCTTCTTCCGTCTAGAGGAGATACTCGTTTATTCAGTATTGGTCCATCCATAGCAGTCATATCCATTTTACTAAGTTATTCAATAATTCCTTTTAGCTATCGCTTTATTCTAGCTGATCTTAGTATTGGTGTTTTTTTATGGATCGCCGTTTCAAGTCTTGCTCCCGTTGGATTACTTATGTCAGGCTATGGATCAAATAATAAATATTCCTTTTTAGGTGGATTAAGGGCTGCTGCTCAATCAATTAGTTATGAAATACCATTAACTCTATGTGTATTATCAATATCTCTACGTGTGATTCGGTAAGACATAAAAATTCCTCCATTTCTTTTCTTTCTAAGAAGAAAGTTAAATGATTTGAATATCTATTTTTTTATTCATCATTAGGTTGATGAATTAAACCAGATAGTTATATGAGTGAAATAAAACGGCTTATAAATTTGCTGTTAAAGGAATTCAATCTCATTTCCTATGTACAAGAATTAAGTGAAAGTAAACATAAGCAGTCAAGGCTGTTTACCCCAAGATTGGCTGATTAGTCATCATGGCTTGAAGCGGGTTTAAAAGATCAATTGTATGGGTTTTTTTCTATACTATTACCATAGAGGTATTACCCTAATGAGAGATTCAAAAAAAAATAAGTGGATGGTTAGGAAGACCAAGATACACAAAGGATTAGTAATGGAGATTCTTTAAATTATCCAATAGGATATTTTTTTATAGAAAAGTAATTCGAATTGGGGCTTTAAGTTGGTAGAAATGATTAAGAAGTACTCCCCATGATTTCGATCCAGAGTATGTTCCTGTCCACTGATTAAGTAAATAACTATCAAAACGAAGAAATCTTTTACTTTTGATAATACGAATAATGCCTCTTTTTCTGAGAAAGGAGAATAGGAACGAAATAAAATTCTTGTTATGTAATGCAATGTCTAAATGCTTTTTCGTAATCGAAAATGAGAAAAAGATAGGTTGAAATATCTATGTGATATTCCTCTAAAAATTATTTTTTTCATTCAAGGGTAAAGTTTTTAATTAACAAAGAAAAATGAAAATTTTTAAAATATGAGATCAATTCCGAAGCACTTTTTTATTATTTTATTATAAATCTAGCAGACAGAATTCCATTAGTCTAATTATAGGCCTTAGGATAAGAATTTGATTCTCTATCGATCTTACAAACACATCAACAAATACATCAAGATAAATAAAGTTGAAAGGTTCTTATATTGATTTGTGACCTATGAGGAGCCGTATGAGGTGAAAATCTCATGTACGGTTCTGTAATAGTGACGAGAACAGTGATGTTATTGTCGACTATGATTATCTAACAGTTTAAGTACAGTTGATATAGTTGAAACACAATCAAAATATGGTTTTTGGGGATGGAATTTGTGGCGTCAACCTATAGGGTTTATCATTTTTCTAATTTCTTCTCTAGCCGAGTGTGAGAGATTACCTTTTGATTTACCAGAAGCAGAAGAAGAATTAGTAGCTGGTTATCAAACCGAATATTCAGGTATAAAATTTGGCTTATTTTATGTTGCTTCGTATCTAAATCTACTAGTTTCTTCGTTATTTGTAACAGTTCTTTACTTGGGGGGTTGGAATCTTTCTATTCCAAACCTATTTAGTCCTGAAATTTTTGACATAAATAAAAGAGGGAAAGTTTTTGTAACAATAATAGGTATCTTTATTACACTGGCTAAAACTTATTTGTTCTTGTTTATTTCTATTGCAACAAGATGGACGTTACCAAGACTAAGAATGGACCAACTATTAAATCTTGGATGGAAATTTCTTTTACCTATTTCTTTAGGTAATCTATTATTAACAACTTCGTTCCAGCTTCTTTCACTGTAAAGGAATAGAATATTCTATTCTTCATAACTTGTCTCAAACAAGAGAAAGAAACCAGTAAACTTATTTATAGATATTCAGATATGTTCCCTATGCTAACTCGGTTCTTGAACTCTAGTCAACAAACAATACGAGCTGCCAGGTATATTGGTCAAGGTTTCATGATTACCCTGTCCCACGCGAATCGTTTACCTGTAACTATTCAATACCCCTACGAAAAATTGATTACATCAGAACGTTTCCGAGGTCGAATCCACTTTGAATTTGATAAATGCATTGCTTGTGAAGTATGTGTTCGTGTATGCCCTATAGATCTACCCGTTGTAGATTGGAAATTTCAAACTGATATTCGAAAAAAACGATTACTTAATTACAGTATTGATTTTGGAATTTGTATATTTTGTGGTAATTGTGTTGAGTATTGTCCAACAAATTGTTTATCAATGTCCGAAGAATATGAGCTTTCTACTTATAATCGTCATGAATTGAATTATAATCAAATTGCTTTAGGCCGGTTACCTGTATCAATAATTGAAGATTACACAATTCGAACAATTTCTTCGAATTTATCTCAACTAAACAATGTATAAAACTCTTGATTCGCAAAACATTTAAAAATTCAAAAAAAATAGCTTTTAGATTTTTTTGCAGTTAAAGGAATGAGGTTTTTGCTTGGTCAATACAAAAGAACGGTTGGTTCGTAAGGGTCGTGGCTTGATTTTCATTTAAAATCAATTTTTATTCGAATAATGTAATATTTAATAATATAAAGATAAAGTTTTAACCTTTGCTTTCGAGAATAGATAAAAGTAATCCTGTACTTACATCAATCCAAATCACCTCCATTCAAATTGAATTCAATTAAGAAGTATC